ATATAGGAACAATGAGGAACAACAGACCACTTCTTATTATTTTATTATTTGTTTGCCTTTTTCAAGAAAAAAGGCGTTCTGTTATTAATATTAAGCAGATGCGCACTTTTCTAGGGCAAAGAACATATACATAGTGGTTGTTCAACAAGATACTACGCATAATACTTGCCCCGGGCGGGTCACATATTGTGTACTCGCCGCTTGCTTTATCGACATCGACTCATTTCATATCATGGTTCAAGTGTTACAAATTGGTAGGGTTTACTCTACCTTTTCTAAATTGGAAGAAGTTCCCATACTCCTTTCTGTTAGCGATTCAATCAAGTACTTCTTTGGAATGCTAAAAAAATTACTGGCTTTTATTTTATGAAATTAATGGGCGCCCTTAGACTTTGTTACTTCTTTGATTTTCTTTTTTTTTTCGATGGATACTGGGATTTCGATTTGAAATAATCAGAAATCTCGGAATTCAAGCCGTAAAAGTAAGAGTTACCTTTATTTTATTATTTCGCATTGATAGGAATCAATACAAAAATAAAGAAAATAAATGTAGCAAAGAAATAGAACTGGGGCCCTATGTATAGTCTATAGATAGAATTCTTCATATCGATAGATATTGTAGAAGATTTATTATATTAATCTATATTAAAGCCTGTATCTTTATACAACTTTATACACTACAAAACCGCTAATCTAATAGATAATATGGTAGAAAGAAATAGATATTTCTTTCTACCATATTATCGAATACTGTTGATTCTAGCCTGCGTATTTAATTTAAGAAACGAAATTGGAATCCTTTGTTTATTTCTTAAATTATTATCATTTATAAAGACATAAGAAGTCAAGTTTCATTCCGATTAATCGTTTTGGCTGACCGTTTTTACATATATGATAAGTAAAAAAGCAGTAGGAACTAGAATGAAGAGTGCAGTAGCAATAAATGCGAGAATATTTACTTCCATAATTTCAGTGGTTTTTACTTCGCAATAACTCGGGATTTAATCCCATAGAGATAATCAAAATTTCGCCTGTAAATTCAATGGGATGAATTACATTTCGATGATATCAAATCACTTCGCCGTCGCGAATTTAATAGTATAACATAGGAAGATCCTTTATCCATACTCAATAGAAATTGGAATTCGTAATCGAATCAAGAAATTTTTTTATTTATTATTCTTTTACATTCTTTCTACAACTTACCGTCTTCCTTGGACAATCATCGGATGAGGTACCATCTGACCGTTTTCCACTTACATTCCATTGATAACAAACCCCACAAAAAAATAACAACAATAGAAGTAAAATGAAAGGGGGGAGGGGGTTAAACCCGAAACTCCTATTTTTTATGATATAATTTTCTCTTTCTTGTAAGAAAAAGAAAAGTGTGAAAAAACAAAATTCCGGTATAAAACATCTAATCTTCTATAAAATTTATTAGGCTTTGTTCTTTTTTCGATAGCACCCTTACTTTAACTTTCTAATAAGATAAAAAGGAAAACGATTATTCATTACCTCACTAATAAAATAATAAGGCTAAGGGGGGTGGTTGTTTGATCTTTCTTTTATTAATATTCTCTTTTCTTGGATTAGTACTAGCATGTATTAAAAAGAAAGTTCGGTGTAAAATTGGAATGAGATATTTTTTTTTTAGGAGTTAGTTTGAGTCATTGAGACTACACAAAATCGGAGCTAGAAGGGGAGATATTTTTAATCTGAAAAGTTTTTTCGGGGTAACTCAAAGTCCGTTTTGGGGTGTACAAGAAATGAATTCTAGTTGTGTATGTGCTCCCGAGAAACATATGATACTCTATTCCATTAGATAGAGGCAATAAATTGAAAGACCAAACTCAGTACGATATCCCTTGGAATCCTGAATATGATGTTCCCAATAATTGTACTAATCCAATTATATCTTTCTCCCACCAATAACCAATAGGTACTAGTTGAAGTAATGAAAATTTATATATTTGTTTGTGTTTGATGAGAAAAAAGAAAAAAAAATCCCTATTGAGAATGACTGAAATTCGATTCATTTCATTGTGCCTCTTTTGCCAGAAAATGCAAATGGAGAGATGAGTTGATGTGTTTATTGGATCCGTCGGGACTGACGGGGCTCGAACCCGCAGCTTCCGCCTTGACAGGGCGGTGCTCTGACCAATTGAACTACAATCCCATGGAAATAAGGTATACCGCATCAATATTTTTAGGATTTAATTCAAACCCATTTTTTTTCGTGTTGTAACAGAGACACGGGTGATATAGTGATATATACATGGCTATGCACTTTCTTTTTAGTGAGAGCGACACGAATTACATTACTAGTGATTCTTTCCTTATTTCCAAATCGAAAGATTTCTTTTCTCGTTTCCTTAGACTTTCTTTATACTTACAGATACTGATATGAATCTAGATCATTATCTTATCTAGATCCGAATTTTTTGGAACAAATAATTCGAGCAAACAAAACAAATAGAGGTTAGGTATATAGAAAAAA